GTAAAAATGGAATCAATAAATCAATCAAATTCCGGGAGGCTTCGTGAAGTGCTTCTTTAGGAGTTAAACTTCCATTTGTCCATATTTCGAGAAATAGTATTTCTTTGTTACCATTTTCATAAGAATGAATACTATGATTCGCATTTCGAACAGGCATGAATACAGGATCTATAGGATAACTTCCATCTTGAAAGGTATTTGGCGCTTTTATAAGATATCCGCGATTCTTCTCTATTTGTAATCCAATAACCAACTCAATGGGTTCTGTCAAGCAAGCTATATGCTGTGTATTATCGACGATTTCTACATAAGGCGGTAAGAGGATATCTTGAGCAGTTACATATCCAGGGCCCCTGACACAAATAGACGCCTCACAAGTTCCATAGAGATTACTTCTCAATACGATTTCTTTCAAATTCATTAAAATTTCATGTACTGATTCTTGAATACCCATTATGGTAGAATATTCGTGAGATATTTTCTCAGATTTTGCGCGTGTTATACATGTTCCTTCGATTTCTCCAAGCAAAGCTCTTCGCATCGCAATGCCTATTGTGTCTGCTTGACCTTTCATAAGCGGAGACAGAATAAAGCGCCCATAAAAAAGACGCTTACTGTCTGCTGCTGATTCAACACACTTCCACTGTAGTGTCCGAGTAGATACTGCTATTTTCTCTCGAACCATAATAATATTATTTGATCAGATCATTGAATCATTTATTTCTCTTGTTTCTCTTGCTAGTGAAATATCTTCTATTTTGATTTCTACACACGCCGTTTCTTCGGGGGTCTACAGCCATTATGTGGCATAGGAGTTACATCCCGTACGAAAGTTAATAGTATACCACTTCTGCGAATAGCTCGTAATGCTGCGTCTCTTCCGAGACCGGGACCTTTAATCATGACTTCTGCTCGTTGCATACCTTGATCTACTACTGCACGAATAGCATTTGCCGCTGCGGTTTGAGCAGCAAATGGCGTCCCTCTTCTTGTACCTCGGAAGCCACAAGTACCGGCGGAGGACCAAGAAACCACACGCCCCCGTACATCTGTAACAGTCACAATGGTATTATTGAAACTTGCTTGAATATGAATAACCCCCTTTGGTATTTTACGTGTACTCTTACGTGAACCAATACGTCCACGTGAACTCTTTTTCGGTATAGCTTTTGCCATATTTTATCATCTCATAAATTTGAGTCAGAGATATATGGATATATCCATTTCAGGTCAAAACAGATCCCCTATTTGTATATCAGGTCTTTAACGAGTCTTATTATCCTTGTCTTTGTTTATGTCTTGGGTTGGAACAAATTACTATAATTCGTCCCCGACGACGGATTAGTCGACATTTTTCACAAATTTTACGAACGGAAGCTCTTATTTTCATATTTGTCACTCCTTACTTTAATTTTGAATCCACTTCTTGGAAGAAAAAAAGTTTCTTGAAATTTTCAATTTCAAATCGTATTCCTACGAAATAAATAGTGAAGTTGAAAAAACACCTAATCTTTCGAATCTTTGTTGCGGAGTCGATAAATTATACGACCTCTGGTTGAATCATAACGACTTACTTCAATTTTGACTCTATCTCCTGGCAGTATCCGTATAAAACTACGTCGGATCTTTCCTGAAACATGACCTAGAATAATATCTTCATTATCTAAACGAACTCGGAACATGCCGTTGGGAAGCGATTCAGTAATTAAACCTTCATGAATCCATTTTTGTTCTTTCATTCCAGGTAAAACCCCCTTGAAGTATCAACTAGTGGAGGAAGAACCCTATTAGACAACCCACCTCTTCTCTTTTCTTTTTCACAAAAAAGAAGTTTCATATTCAATTTGGATATTAGAAAGATTACCATATATAACACAAAATTTCTCCGCCTATTCTTTCTAGTCGAGCCTCTCGGTCTGTCATTATACCCCGAGAGGTAGAAAGAATTACAACGCCCATCCCGCCTAAAATTCTAGGAATTCTTTGATAGTTAGAATAGATTCGTAGCCCGGGCTTACTGATCCGTTTTAAATTTAAAAGATTTCTATAAGTACTTTTCCTGTTTCTTCTATGTCGTAGGGTTAAAACCAAAAAAGATTTGTTGTTTTCTCGATGTTTTCTCACGTTTTCGATAAAACCCTCGCGTAAAAGTATTTTAACAATACTTTGGCTGATATTAGTAGATGCTACTCGAACCACGCTTTTTCTATACATATCGGCATTTCGTATAGAGGTTATTATGTCAGCAATAGTATCACTACCCATGATTAATTAAAATTTTTGGTGCCTCCAAATTTGGATATAATCAACATGTTTTTCTTTTTTTTTTTACATATTTGTTTATGAATACGAATTTTGAAAGGTATATACGTGAGACAAAATCTACTAAATGAATCTTAATCTATTTCTTTTAAATAGCCTACTATAACCATACCGTGGTCTCATTTTATAATACCTCGGGAGCTAATGAAACTATTTTAGTAAAATTGAACTGTCTCAA